AACCCAAGAGAGCATCTTTTGTTGGTTTACAAGACCAATATTTTGTTTTTTATAAATTACGTGGGCATAGTAAATAATTTGAAAACTTGTAGTGAGTTTTGAAACTGTTAGGTTTATTGATTATTAATTTGTTTTAGGTCTAGGTTACTGGCTATGAAATTAGACCTAGTTTTTGAATTAATAGTTATGATTTTGATACAAGGAGTAGTTTAATTAAAAAATTTAGGTTTTGGAAATTTAAGATGCTTTAGGGTCTCCTTGAATGTTAACAAATTTTTTATATATGCCTATGTTTTTATTTTTGGTAGGGTTTTGAATATATCTTTCTAAACGTAAGCATTTAATAAGAATATTAATTAGGTTGGAGTATGTAGTTTTATCAATTTTTCTTTTTTTAATTTTAATTTCTGTTATTATAGGGTTGGAGAGATATTTGAGATTAATTTTTTTAGTGGCTTCTGTTTGTGAGGGTAGATTGGGAATTAGAATTTTAGTGGGAATAGTTCGTTCGCATAGATCTGATTACTTGAGAGTACTGAGAGTTTTAAAATGTTAAAGTTTTTTTTTTTGGGATTGATAATGTTAATAATATCTAGGATATTGAACTTTGTGGTTTATTTATTTTATTTAGTTTTTGCGATAATTTTTTGACTTTTTATTTATAGTTCATATAACGTTGAGCAGATTGGTTTAGGTTTTGATTCTTTAAGATGATTTTTAATTTTGTTGACTTTTTGGGTGATTTTGTTTATGTTTATTGCTAGACAAAGGTATGAAATTGAAAATTATTTTAAAGGTAAATTTTCTTTTGTATTAATTTTAATATTTATTTTGCTTTATTTGACTTTTAGAAGACTTGATTTAATTTCTTTTTATGTTTTTTTTGAAGGTTCTTTAATTCCTATTTATATATTAATTATAGGTTGGGGGTATCAACCTGAGCGGTTGCAAGCAGGAATTTATTTGCTTTTGTATACTATTTTTGCTTCTTTACCATTGTTAGTTTCATTATTTTATTTAGGAAAAAGTGTAGGGGGTTTTAGATTTATTTTGTTAAAGGATAGTTTTTTGTTTTTAAATTGGGTGAATTTGTGATTTTTTTTTTCAATCTTTGCTTTTTTAGTGAAGTTGCCAGTTTTTTATTTTCATTTGTGGCTTCCTAAAGCCCATGTGGAAGCTCCTGTTTCTGGTTCAATAATATTGGCAGGTGTTTTATTAAAACTTGGATGTTACGGGTTAATGCGTTTTATGCCTTTTTTTGAAGGGAGAGTTATATTAATAAGGAGTATATTACTTTCTTTAGGTTTATTAGGAGGTTTGTTGGTTAGGTTGATTTGTTTACGGCAGGTTGATTTAAAATCTTTAATTGCATATTCTTCAGTGAGTCACATAGGGTTGGCTTTGGCTGGTCTAGGGAGATGAGGACTTTGAGGGTTTAGATCTTGTTTATATACGTGTGTGGCACATGGATTGTGCTCTTCTGGTCTTTTTTTTCTTTCTGGCGTACTTTATGAACGAAGAGGGTCTCGTAGAATTTTTATTAATAAAGGGATGCTCTCTTTTATGCCTTCAATGTCTTTTTGATGGTTCATATATTGTATTGGAAATATAGCTGCTCCAATTGTTTTAAATTTAGTGGGTGAAGTGGGTTTGTTAGGAAGAATTGTTAGATTTAGGAATTTTACGTTAATTTTTCTTATAGCTTTTTCTTTTATGGGAGCTTGTTATAGATTGTTTTTATTTTCGAGAGTTCAGCATGGTAAGGTATTTTCTGGAATTAATTCTTTATCTGATGGTGTAGTTCGGGAATATTTATTACTTTATTTACATTTTTTTCCTTTGTTTTTTTTAATTTTAGAAGTTGATATGATAACATATTGTCTAAATAGTTTATAAAAATATAAACTTGTGGCGTTTAAGATGTAATAGAGATTACTTTAGACAATGATAATAATTAGAGTTTGGAATTTAATTTTTTTAGTTTTTTTTTTTCTTTCTTTTTTGTCTTTTTATTTGAGAATTTATTTATTGAATAGTTCTTTAGGTTTTTTTTTAAATTGAACTATTTTTTCTTGAGGTAGTTCTGATGTGAGAATGATTTTTCTTTTTGATTGAGTGTCTTTGATGTTTATATCATTTGTTTTGTTTATTTCTGGCAGGGTATTTTTTTATTCGGGGGAGTATATAGAAGGTGAGAAGGAAATGTCTCGTTTTATTTTTCTTTTGGCTGGGTTTGTGGGTTCAATAGTTTTATTAATTTTAAGTCCTAATTTGATTAGAATTTTATTAGGATGAGATGGATTAGGTTTAGTTTCTTATTGTTTAGTAATTTATTATCAAAATTTTAATTCTTTAAATGCAGGAATTTTGACTGTGTTGTCTAATCGAGTGGGAGATGTTTTGATTTTGTTAGGAATTGTTTTAATAATTAATTTTGGTGATTGAAGATTTTTAGCTTGGATAGGGGATAGATATATTTTAAGTTTTGTTAGATTATTAATTATTTTAGCTTCTTTAACAAAGAGGGCTCAGATTCCTTTTTCTGCTTGGCTTCCGGCTGCTATGGCTGCTCCAACTCCTGTTTCTTCATTAGTTCATTCTTCGACTTTAGTAACTGCGGGAATTTATTTAGTAATTCGTTTAGGGTGAGTTTATGATTTTTGACTTAATGAAATATTAATAATTCTTTCTGTTTTAACTATATTCATGGCTGGTCTAGGTGCGAGATTTGAGTTTGATTTAAAAAAGGTAATTGCGTTATCCACTTTAAGTCAGTTGGGTCTTATAATATTTAGAATTTCTTTAGGATTAGTTAAGTTTGCTTTATTTCATTTATTAACTCATGCTTTATTTAAAGCTCTTTTATTTATAAGGGCAGGGTGTATGATCCATGGTTATAAGGGTTGGCAAGATTTACGGAGTATAGGAAGGGTAATAATTAGATTGCCTTTTGTGAGAGTTTGTTTTGTGATTTCTAATTTAGCTTTAAGAGGTATACCTTTTTTAGCTGGGTTTTATTCTAAGGATTTAATTTTGGAGCTTTCTTTAATAAGGGAGTTAAATCTATTAAGGCTAGTTTTATTGTTTCTTTCAACGGGTTTAACATTATTTTATACTTTTCGATTAATTTATTATGTGGTTCGTCGTGATTATGTTATTAATGGAGTGTCTAATATTAGAGATGGTTGAGGAGTGATGGCTATTTCTTGTGTTGGGCTAACTTTGTTTTCTGTAGTATTTGGTTCTTTGTTAAATTGATTGTTAGTTGACATAGTAGTTGTGGTTTTAACTAGGTTTTTAAAGAATCTTACTATTTTAGTTTGTTTAATAGGATTGGTAGGAGGATTTTTTATTTCTCAAAGTTCATATATGTTTAATAGGGTAAAGTTTTCTTTTGTAGTTTGGATGAGTGGAAGAATATGATTTTTGCCTATGATTTCTTCTCAGCCTATAGGTGTCTTACCATTGAAAGGGGGGTTTTTAATGAGAAATCTGGGAGATAATGGGTGACTTGAGTTTATAGGTGGTCAAGGAGTTAATCATTATTTGATACGTTTATCAATTTTTATACAATTTTTAAGGATACAAGGATTGAAGTTTTTTATTTTTATTTTGTGAGTAATTTTTAGGATTTTATTTTTTTTTTAAATTAAAATAGCTTAATAAGAGTTTTGTGTTGAAGCCGCAATGGTGGCCTGAAGGCCTTTTAATGATGAGATTTTGATTAGTTTGTATGAAATTTAGAATTTTGCTTGTGGGCAGGATAAAACTTTATGAAATGAAATATAAATAAAACCTATATTTTTTAGCGATTAATGTGTTTAAAAAATATTGTATATAATGTAATTTTTGGGTGGGGTGGTTGAAGCAAAGGAGATACTTTGGTCAATATGAAAAAATATCTAGGAAAAGATATTAGATTTATTTCTACAAGTATTGTAAGGAAATAAGTTTTAAATTATTTAAGATCTATTGCAACTTTAATAAATAATAGGAATTGATAAGTCATTCTAGCTAGAATTTCGAGTATCATTGTCCTCTATAGGAAATATGCAGTGAAAATAGTAATTGTATAATAAATACAGTATTACAGTAACTAGGAATCAAATTACATAAGAGATTTCAGCCTTTTAAATGAAAAATTTTGAAAATCTCTTTGTGTAATTTGCGTATAATTATTTGGTAAATTATTGTCTTGCAAGTTTTAAATTTTTTTATTTAAGACTTGAAGATGTGGTGGCTGAAATCTTTTATGTGATTTGATTCCTGGGTACTGGTAATACTATATTTATTATACAATTACTATTTTCATTGCATATTTCCTATAGAGGACAATGATGCTCGAAATTCTAGCTAAAATAGCCTATCAATTCCTACTATTTATTAAAGTTGCAATAGATCTTGAATAATTTAAAACTTATTTCTTTATAATACTTGTAGAAATAAATTTAATATCTTTTCTTCGATATTTTATCATACTGATCAAAATATCTCAATTGCTCCAACTATCCCAACTATATGTTATAAGATGTGTATTTTGTATGAAACTAAATACTAATTAAAGATTTAGGACCTAGTTTATTTCATGAAATTTTTCTTTTTTATTGATTTCAGTGAAATTTAGGTCTATCTTAGGAGATTAAGTCTCTTTTTGTCAATGAAAATGAAATGTGTTATTTGTACACTACAAAGATTTTAAAGTAGGGCTTAATTAGCCTTCTTTTGAATGCAGGTCAAATATTTGTAAACTTCTACTCTTCTTAATTAAAGTTTGAAACTTATCTTATCATTAACAGTGATATTGCTTATTTAGCTATAATTAATTTTGATGGATAATGAAGGTATATGTTAAACCAAAGATCGGGTCGAAACCGATTGCAAATTTTCGCTTTTCATTAAAGAAATTCACTCTAGAGTTCCTTCCTTTCATTCGTAGTAAAGGCCTAATGTTACTATAAATAGAAATCTGCTTCCAATTATTAGTCAAGTGGATAAAGTAATGGAATTAGGGGCGAGACCTAGGGGTAAAAGGATTGAAATTTCAATGTCAAAAATTAAGAATACTACAGCAATTAGAAAGAATCGAATAGAAAATGGTATTCGGGAAGTATTTTTTGGGTCAAATCCACATTCGAATGGAGATGGTTTTTCTCGATTAAAAGAGAGTTTTTTAGATAGAATAGATGATACTAAAATTAATATTATTCTAATTAAAGTTGCTAAAATGAATCTTGATAGTAATATTTTGATTACTTAATCTAGAGATTTAGACCTAAAGATTGGAAGTCTTTAATACTTTTTATACTAATTAAGTTATTTAAAATATTATCCTCCTCATCAGTAAATAGAAATATAGAGAAATAATCACACTACATCTACGAAATGTCAATATCAAGCAGCGGCTTCAAATCCAAAATGATGCTCAGGAGAAAAATAAAATTTTAATATTCGATAAAGACAAATTATTAAAAATGTTGAGCCGACTATAACATGAAGTCCGTGGAATCCTGTAGCTACAAAAAATGTAGTTCCATAGACTGCTTCGGAGACAGAGAAAGGAGCTTCTATATATTCATAAGCTTGAAGAAAGGTAAAATATACTCCAAGGATGATAGTAAAAATTAAGGCTTGAACTGCTTGTGAGTGATTTTTGTTTATTAGAGCATGGTGAGACCAGGTAATAGTAACTCCTGATGATAGGAGGATTGCTGTGTTTAAGAGAGGGATTTGGAATGGGTTAAAGGGGATAATTCCGGCTGGGGGTCATTGTGTACCAATTTCGACAGAAGGGGCTAAACTGGAGTGAAAAAAGGCTCAAAAAAAAGATAAGAAAAAAAAGATTTCAGAGACAATAAAAAAAATTATTCCTCATCGAAGGTTTATTACTACTACAGGATTATGGAATCCTTGTAATGTTCCTTCTCGTGAAATATCTCGTCATCATTGATAGGATGATAAAACGATGATAGTTAATCCTATTAATAGGATATTTAAAGAGCTAAAGTGAAACCAGTAAGCTAATCCTGTAGTTAATGACAGAGCTCCAATTGAGGTGGTTAATGGTCAAGGACTTAATTCTACTAAATGAAAGGGGTGGTGAGAGTGGGATGACATTAAACTTCTCTTGCGTATAAAGTAGTTAAAGTGGCAAATACATAAGCTTGAATAGTAGCGACTGCTGTTTCTAGAGTTAAAAGAGCAAATTGAGCAACTGTGACTGAAATTGTAATAATTACTCTTCTATTGACTATTCTTTCGCCGAGAAGAATTAAAAGAAGATGTCCGGCTGTTAGATTGGCTGCTAATCGTACTGCTAATGTAATAGGTCGAATAATGTTTCTAATAGATTCGATTAAAACTATAAAAGGTATAAGAATTACAGGAGTTCCTAAGGGGACAAGATGGGTAAATATGTGGTTAATATTATTAATTCAGCCATAAAGTATGAAAGATGTTCAAAGGGTTAATGATAAAGTTAATGAAACTGCAATATGAGCGGTTCTAGTAAATGTATAAGGTATAAGTCCGAGAATATTATTAATTAAAATGAATATAAATAAAACGTTAAATAAGATAATGTTTTTGTATCTTTTGAATAAAGGGATAAATTCTTTTGTTAAGTAAGAAGGGATTTTAATTAATAAGATTGATGATTTAGAAGATGAAACTCAAAATAAAGGAAATATAACAATTAAGAAAATTAAAGATCTAGTTCAATTTATTTGTAAAGTAATTCTGGAAGATATAGGGTCAAATGATGAAAATAAGTTAGTTATCATGTTCAGATAATTTTTGAGATTTTTTTTCTAGAAATTTTTAAATTTGGTGTTATTGAAATAATATTAAAGTAGATCATAGAAGTAAGAATTAAAATAAGGGAAAAGTTTATTATTATAATTAAAGCTCATATTATAGGTGCTATGTGAGGGATAGAAAACTGTCCTTGAACTATTTTAGCATGACAAGCTAATGTTATATTTTAACTAAGTTTTCTAAATTTTATAGTAAAATAAGTTATTCATAATTATTGATCCAGTTTAAGAAAGAATTTATTGAAATTCTTTCGATAACAATGGGTATGAATCTGTGGTTAGCTCCACAAATTTCTGAACATTGACCAAAGAATAATCCTGGTCGATTAATTAAGAAAGTTAGTTGATTAAGACGTCCTGGGACGGCATCAGCTTTGATTCTTAAGGCTGGAATTGTTCATGAGTGAATAACATCTGTGGAAGAAATTAGGATGCGAATATATGTGTTAAAAGGTACTACTATACGATTATCTACTTCAATTAATCGGAATCCATTTTTTTCTAGGTCTTTTGAGGGGATTATATAGGAGTCGAATTCAATATTAAGAAAATCTGAGTATTCGTAAGATCAATATCATTGATGACCTATAGATTTAATAGTTAGAGATGGCCTATCATATTCGTCTAATAAATAAAGTAAGTGAAGAGAAGGTAGAGCAATGAAAATTAATATAAAGGCAGGAGCTAAGGTTCAGATAATTTCAATTAAATGACCTTCTAATAAAAATCGATCTAAGAATTGGTTGGTGAATATTGTAAAAATTACGTAAGCTACTAAAGTTGTTACAAGAGTTAAAATTAGTATAGAGTGATCATGGAATATAATTAATTCTTCTATTAAAGGAGAGGCGCTATCTTGTAATCCTAATTGAGATCAAGTTGACATTAATAGTTTTAAAGAAAGGGGTTAAACCTTTATTAGAGGATCTTAAGTCCACGGCACTAATCTGCCACTTTAAAAATTTTTAAGATAGTTTAAAGCTTATTATTTAACAGTAAATTGAGGAAGCTCGTTATATCTGTGGTAGTGAGGGGGCGTGATATGGGCCCATTCTAAATTTGAAGATAAGTTTTTTGAGAAAATTACAGGTCGTTGTGCGATTATAGCTTCTCATAAAATAAAAATAAATCCTAAAGTTCTAACTATAGATAAAGTGGCTCCAAGTGAAGAAATTACATTTCATGATGTATAAGCATCGGGATAATCGGAATAACGTCGAGGTATACCTGCTAATCCTAGAAAATGTTGTGGAAAAAATGTTAAATTTACTCCAATAAATATTGTAAAGAAATGAATTTTTAATCATTTAGGTTTCATTGTGACTCCGGTAAACAAAGGAAATCAGTAGACTGCTCCAGCTAAAATTCCGAACACTGCACCTATGGAAAGTACATAATGGAAATGGGCTACTACGTAATATGTGTCGTGTAATACAATATCTAGAGATGAATTTGCTAGAACAACTCCTGTTACACCTCCAATTGTAAATAAAAAAAGGAATCCTAGGGCTCATAAAAGAGGAGGTCTGTAAGAGAATTGGGTTCCGTGTAAAGTTCCTAATCATCTAAAAACTTTGATTCCAGTAGGTACGGCAATTACTATAGTAGCGGAAGTAAAATAAGCTCGGGTATCTACGTCCATTCCTACTGTGAATATGTGATGAGCTCAAACTACAAATCCTAAAATACCAATTGCAATTATGGCGTAAATTATACCGAGGGATCCAAAGGATTCTTTTTTTCCTCTTTCTCTGGCCATGATATGGGAAATCATTCCAAAGGCGGGTAAAATAAGAATGTAAACTTCAGGATGACCAAAGAATCAGAATAAATGTTGGTAAAGGATTGGATCTCCTCCTCCTGTAGGGTCAAAGAAGGAAGTATTTAAATTACGGTCAGTTAAAAGTATAGTTAGAGCTCCAGCGAAAACTGGTAAAGATAAAAGAAGAAGAACCACGGTAACAAAAACTCTTCAAACGAATAAAGGAAGACGGTCAAATGTTATTGTTTCAGGTCGTATGTTAATAATAGTGGATATAAAGTTGATAGCTCCTAAAATTGAAGAAGCTCCAGCTAAATGAAGTGAGAAAATAGTTAAATCCACGGCAGCCCCTGAATGAGCAATATTTCTAGCTAATGGAGGGTAAACAGTTCATCCTGTTCCTGATCCAGCTTCAACTAGGGAACTTCTTACTAAAAGTATTAAAGAGGGGGGTAATAATCAAAATCTTATATTGTTTAGTCGCGGGAAAGCCATATCTGGCGCTCCTAATATTAATGGTAAAAGTCAGTTTCCAAATCCTCCAATTATAATTGGTATAACTATAAAGAAGATTATTACAAATGCATGAGCCGTTACAATTACATTATAAATTTGGTCATCTCCAATTAATCTTCCTGGTTGACCTAATTCTGTTCGAATTAATATTCTTAGGGCTAATCCTACTATAGCAGATCAAGTTCCGAATATAAAGTATAAAGTACCAATATCTTTATGGTTTGTAGAAAAAAATCATTGTCGCGATTTATAGTAAAAGATATAATATAGGTCCTAGTCTTAATATTGATACTAAGGTAAGAATTCTTAAAACAGTAATTTTTTTATTTATTTCTTTAAAGTTTCAAGATATTTCTGGAGTGTGAAGAGTAAAAGCTCTAAAACATAATCGAGTATAAAAATATAAAGTGATAAGTCTGGATATAATAAGGATTATTAAGATAGGGGAGTTTTTTCTTAAAATTAAGATAGAAGTCCATTTAGGGAGAAACCCTAGTAAGGGGGGCATTCCTCCTATAGATAATAAATTAATAAAAATTATAATTTTTTTTTTAGGATTATTCATGTAAATTAATTGAGAAAAATAATTTAATGATAAAGTAAAAAATGATAAACATAAGATAACACTTATAATTCTATAAATTAAGAAATAAATTAATCATATTTTATTATTTACATGCATTACTGAACCAATCCACCCTAAATGTGAAATAGAGGAGTATCTTAAAATTTTTCGTAAAGACGTTTGGTTTAAGCCTCTAATAGCTCCTGTAAGAGCTGATGTTAAGGCTAAAAATATTAAAATAGGAGGGCTATATAGTAAGGATAAAATAATTAAAGGAGAAATTTTTTGTCATGTAAGCAAAATTACAGAGTTAATTCAGCTTAAGCCTTCTATAGTTTCAGGGAATCAAAAATGGAATGGTGCTATTCCTAGTTTTATTCCTAAGGCCATAGTGATAATGAATCTAGGAATTAATGTAATTATGTTTCCGGAAAAAAGAATAAACATTAAAGAAGAATAAAGAACAATGGCTGATGCAATGGCTTGAATTAGAAAGTACTTGATAGCTGCTTCTCTGCTTTTTTTATTATGGTCTAAGTTAATAATTATGGGAATGAAGGATATTAAGTTGATTTCTAATCCGAGTCAGATGCCAAAAATCGAGGAAGAAGAAATGGAAATAATCGTTCCGGATACTAAGAAATAAATGTAAACTAGTGGTGGAAAGTGTAGGTTGATGTTAACATTTAATTTTTAGGATATAAATCCTGGGAGGGAGGAGAAATTATATGTTTATTAAATATTTAAAGTTTTAGGTCTAGTAATTTAAGTTTATTTAAGTTATCTTTAATGAAACAGGGTAAAAATATTGTAATGTGTGAAATTTGGAATTTTAACATTTGAATCATTAGTTTCAATTATAGCTTTGAAGGCTATTAGTTTTTTTAACTTAAAATGTTTTGGATAGAATGGAAATATATATATATATATATATATTAAAGGAGGTAAAAATTATACTTAAATATTTTAAATTAAAAACTAATAGCCTTCAAAGCTAAGATTAAAATAAAGTAGTTAATAAAAAAATTAAGCGAAATTGTGAGTTTTTTTGGGCTAATGGAGGGATTTAAATATGAAATAAGGTAGTATAAATATATTTTTATGATTTTAAAAGAATTAGGTTTAGATAAATTTTATGTTAAAATTTTGGTTGTTAAAATTTATATAAAGTAGAGGGTTACTTTTTTATTTATATTAATGACATGGGCCAAAATAGTTAATAAATGTAAAATGAGATCATTGTCAAAAGTAATAGAAAGTAAATCAATGGAATTAGATTATTGAAATTGAATAAGTTTGAAGGAAGTTAAAAAAGAAACTTAATGAAAAGTATTTAGTAATGGGAAAGGTATAATTTAAAATATTTTGAAAATTATAAAGAGTACTGGGGAGGAAGTGTATAAAATTTAGAATTTAAAATGGTGATATTTAAATGTGGTTCAGACATTTTGAGGGGTAATAGGTGGTTAGGAATTTGTGTAAGTTAAATAATAGAATTATAGTTTATTTGTTAATGATCGTTTAGGTCCGTGTTGTTTTTTTAGTTGTTTTCATATATCATATGTGAGTTAGATCTTGAATTAGATATTTTCAGTGGAAAGTATTAGTTAATGAAGAGTTTTTTAATTAGTAATGAATTAAAGAGGCGGAAAATGGCGTGCCAGCAGCCGCGGTTATACGTAAGTCTCAAATTAAAAGAATTTTATGAAGCTTTAATTTAGTTGAAAGGTGAATTATTTTGAAAAATTTTTATAGGTAGAATTTTAAGTTTTTGTAAATGATTAAGGTGACTAATTTTATAAATTATTTTAAAAACCAGGATTAGATACCCTGTTATTGATTTTTATAGAGTTTTAGATTAGTAAATTTTTGGAAATTTAACGGATTTGGCGGCAAAATAGCCCTTCTAGAGGAACCTGCCCTGTGAACGACGGTCCACGATTAACCTTACTTTTATTAGTAATCAGTTTGTATATCGCTGTTGTCAGTTAGTTTTTTTAGAAAATTTTCTTAAATGGGAAAACCATTAACTTCAAGTAAAGGTGCAGCTTATGTAAAAGAGAGAGGTGGGTTACAATTAATTGGATTAATTATACGGATGTTGAGTTGAAAATTTGGCTTAAGGTGGATTTAGGAGTAAATTTATTTAAGATTTGATATGAGCACTGTTTTGTGTACACACCGCCCGTCGCTCTCCCTGTAAGGAGATAAGTCGTAACAAGGTAAGTGTAATGGAAATTGTACTTGTGGAGATGAGCTGGGTTAGCATTTCATTTACATTGAAAAAGGGCTTGATTAATAACAAGATCTCTAATTATGATTTATAGTGAATATTTAATTTATTAATTGGTTTAGAGTAATTTTTTGAAATGGTTTTTTTACTATAGTGGATAAGTACTGTGAAGGAAATTTTGAAATAGTTGAAAATTTAATATAAGATAAGTATTTTTGTTAAAGGTACCTTTTGTATCAGGGGCTATTAAAATTTATTTTTATATAAATATTTCTCGAAAATAAAAGATTTAATAAATTTAAATGGTTTTTGTGGTAAAAAGATCGTTGAAAATTTATTAGGGGTGATATGTGAATCGATTTTATTAATATCTAGTAGACTTTGAAAAAAATTTAGTTTTGAAGGTTAGGAATAGAATTAATTTTTTTAATTTTGTTTAAATATTTTCATATTTCTTAAGGGTTGAGCTTTAGGAAATTTTAATAATTTGGTAATAAATTGGTTTTAAGCTAGGCTTAGAATTAGCTACTTGAAAGTTTTATAAGATAGAATTTTAAGTGAATTATTTAATTAAGTTTTAATATTTAAATGTCTAAATTCTTGAATAAAATAGGATTAGAAATAATGATAGTATGAGTAGATAAGTTTATTCGGAATTATTTTTAAGATTTTCTAGAAATTTTTTTTGTTTAATTAATATAGTAAAAGAACTCGGCAAATAAAATTTCCGAATGTTTAACAAAAACATTTCCTTCCTTTAGGAAGGTAAGGCCTGCTCACTGATTTTTAAAGAGCCGCAGTATTTTGACTGTGCAAAGGTAGCATAATCATTAGTCTTTTAATAGGAGGCTGGAATGAATGGCTAAACGAGAAATTGACTTTTTTTATTATAAGGTTTGAATTTAATTTTTTAGTGAAAAAGCTAAAATTTTCTAAAAAGACGAGAAGACCCTATAGAGTTTAATTTTTTATTAAAGTAGAAGTTTTTGGTTTTTATGATTTCAGTTTTGTGTTAAAATTTTGTTGGGGTGACATTGAGATATAAAAAACTCTTAATATAAAAGGACTTTGATGAAAGTAAGATGAATTGATCCTTTATAAAGGATTAAAAGTTAAATTACCTTAGGGATAACAGCGTAATCTTTTTTGAGAGTTCTAATCGACAAAAAGGTTTGCGACCTCGATGTTGGATTAAATTTAAGGCAAGGTGTAGCCGCTTTGTTTTTAGGTCTGTTCGACCTATAAAAATTTACATGATCTGAGTTCAGACCGGCGTGAGCCAGGTTGGTTTCTATCTTTTAGGTTTAGAAAATTGGTTTAGTACGAAAGGATTGATTAATTATAATAATTATTTAGAAGTTTGAGTATCATTAAATTTAATAAAATAAGTTTGGCAGAATGTATGTATTAGACTTAGAATCTAAAAATGAGAATTAAAATTTTTCAACTTATAGTGATTTTTTTTTATTATTTATTATTATTAATTTGTGTGTTAATTTCAGTGGCTTTTGTTACTTTGTTGGAACGGAAAGTTCTAGGTTATATTCAGATTCGTAAAGGTCCCAGTAAAGTAGGATTAAGAGGGGTTTTGCAACCTTTTTCTGATGCTATTAAGTTATTTACTAAGGAACAAACTTGGTCTTTTGTTTCTAATTTTTTTCTTTATTTTTTTTCTCCTGTGTTTATATTTTTTATGGCTTTATTTTTGTGAGTGTTAATGCCTTATGGAACAGGGTTTTTTGATTTTGAATTGGGATTTTTTTTTTTTTTGTGTATAATTAGGCTGGGAGTTTATCCATTAATAATTTCTGGTTGATCTTCTAATTCTAAATATGCTTTGTTGGGAAGTCTTCGGGCCGTGGCTCAAACAATTTCTTATGAGGTTAGATTAGCTTTAATTTTACTTTCTTTTATAGTTTTTTTAAGAGACTACAGGTTATATTCTTTTATTGAATTTCAAAGTTCGTTTTATTTATTTTTTTTTTTTTATATTTTATCTTTAGTTTGAGTAGTTTCTTGTTTAGCGGAAATAAATCGAACTCCTTTTGATTTTGCAGAAGGGGAGTCTGAATTAGTATCTGGTTTTAATGTGGAGTATAGAGCTGGAGGGTTTGCTTTGCTTTTTTTAGGTGAATATTCTATAATTATTTTAATAAGGGCTATTATAGTGATTTTGTTTTTTGGAAGGGATTTAAGGTTTGTTTTTTTTCTAAAAGTAGGTATGATAGTTTTTTTAGTTCTTTGGCTTCGTGGAACTTTTCCTCGTTATCGGTATGATAAATTAATAAATTTGGCTTGGAAGAGTATTTTGCCTTTTACGCTTCATTGTTTATTTATATATATAGGGTTTAAGGTTTTATTAAGGTAAGAAAATAACTTGTATGAATATTAGAATTTATTTTTTAAAAAGAAGTGTGTCACTATCGTTGGGGTATGAACCCAAAAGCTTAAATTAGCTTATCTTTTTAATAAGGGTAAGCTTGACTTACATGTTTTACTCTATCAAAGTAACTCGTTTCTCTGACACCTTATTGTTAAATTGGTATAAATTTATTATAAATAAGGTTTAATATGAAATTTGTGAAGAAGAGTGATGAAATTTTTTGTAGTAAAAGGATATTATTTTTAAGTAATAATCTTATCAAGATTTCTTTATCTTTGCAAGATATAATTTTTTAAAAACTATACTACTATTATAATTTATTAATAAAGAAGTATTATGTTGATATGTAAGGATATATATAAATATAAAGTTGTAATTATAAAAAATTTTTTATTTTTGTAAGATAGGATTTTTTAAAAATTTTATTATATGATTTAAATTATTTAGTTTAAAATTAGGTCTAGAAGATTTGGGTTAATTTAAAGAGGAAGATGCGCTTCATGATTAGATTTACAATCTAACACTTATAATTCAGTCACTCTTTATATTTAAAATAATTTAAAGGGTAATGGAGGGTTAATATATATATATATATATTGAGTAAAAGGTTATGGAATAAATTTAACAAAGATTATATTTAGGTAATAAAGTATGGGCTATAAAGTTGATACTGGTTGTTAATGGAATCTATGTAAAATTAGTATAATTAAGGTTTAGAGTACTTATATCACGTAAAAGAATGTTCTTATCCTTAAATTAAAAATTTAATGCTTTTATAATAAGCTATAACGTGTGAATGATTATTTTTAAGTTGAAAAAGTTGATTAATAAAATTTAAGTTAAATATGAACATTAAGAATAATTATTTAACAGTAATAGAGTTACACTATTTCTTTTTTAGTCAAATTAAAAAGTGCCTATACACTAACTGTTATGTTAATTTGTAATAATTAGTTTGGGAAAGAAGAAGTAATTTAGTGTATAAGGGAATTTTAAGTGGGGTTGAAGAGAATTATTTAATGTTAATTTAGTTTTGGTATTAAATTGTGTTTTTAGGAATTTAGATATTAATGGAGGTGGAAGATTGAGAATTAATTAATTAAGTTTTTATTTGGTTTAAAGTGTTTATATTATTTTAATTAAGGATTAAGAAAATGTTACAGAATTGCAATTTTTAGAGTTAGAAGCTCTAAGTATTTCATTTTCAAACTATTAAAAGATTCGAACTTTTATAAGATGTTTTCAAAACATTTGCTTTCCTATCAGCTAAATAGCTTATTTTTTTATGATTAATTTGTCTCAGCTGTAATTGGCCAAAGGAGAAATAAGGAAATAAGAAAAATAAAAAACAGTTAGAATTTGGCCAATTAAAATGTAAGGATTTTCTATAGGTATTCCTCCAATTCATGTTAATAGAGTGGCAGTAATAATATAATTTCAGAATAAGAATTTGGATAAAGGATAAAATATAGAGGATCGGAAGTTTCTTTTTTGGGAGAATGGGAGGATAGCAATAATTGCGACGGATATTGCTAATGCTAAAACTCCGCCTAGTTTGTTAGGGATAGATCGGAGGATGGCATATGCAAATAGGAAATATCATTCTGGTTTAATATGTTCTGGTGTGATTAATGGATTGGCTGGGATGAAATTGTCAGGATCTATTAATATAAAAGGGGCTTGAAGTCTAATGAAGATTAAGATTATGATCATAATTAAGAATCCTAAAATGTCTTTAAATGAAAAGTAAGGGTGGAATGGGATTTTATCAATATTTCTGTTAATTCCTAATGGGTTATTAGATCCTGTTTGATGAAGGAATAATAAGTGAATTGCAGCTAATGCTGCTACTATGAATGGAAGAAGGAAATGAAAGGCGAAGAATCGGGTAAGAGTAGCGTTATCTACTGAGAATCCTCCTCAGATTCATGAAACTAACTCTGGTCCTACATACGGGATAACTGAAAATAAGTTAGTGATTACTGTGGCTCCTCAGAATGATATTTGTCCTCATGGGAGTACATATCCTACAAATGCTGTAGCTATAGTTAAAAATAGAATTAATACCCCTGAAATTCATGTGAGAATTATTTTGTAAGATCCGTAATAAATTCCTCGAGATACATGAAAATAAATACAAATAAAAAATATAGATGCTCCATTGGCGTGTAAAACTCGTATAAGTCATCCTCTGTTAACGTCTCGTATAATGTGTACAATAGAATTATAGGCAGTAGATATATCAGATGTGAAATGCATAGCTAAAAATAGTCCAGTTACGATTTGTGTAATTAAACATAATCCTAGAAGTGAGCCGAAGTTTCAGAGGTATGAAATGTTAGAGGGAGAAGGGAGATCAATTATTAAGTTGTTAATAATTTTTAGTAGTGGGTGGGTTTTTCGTATTGGTTTTGACATTATTAGAAGATTCGAAGAGGTCCTTGATTTATTTTAGAAATTTTTACGACTGTTAATAAAGTAAGGATGATATAGGTGGCTATGAGTATAGTAATTGGGAGAATTGGTAATGAGAAAGGTTTAAGGATTATGTTATTAATTAATATATTAGTTTCTGAGATTTTTCTTTCAATTCTTAAGTTTTGTATAGTTTTAACTGTGAAAACGTGCGTAGTAAAAATGGTAAAAGGTACTAGGTATAATATTTTAAAATTAGGTTTAAATATTTCGTTAGAAGCGATATTAGATATATATATAAAAAGGATTAATATACCGCCTAAGAATACAAGAATTAATGTGTATGAGAATCATGGGAATTGGGTAAAGCTGAAGATTGTTACAGAAATAGTAAAAGTTTGGATAATTAAAATAAAGATTATGGCTAGAGGATGAAATATAAAAAGAAAGAATAAGTTAAATAAAAATATGAAAGTTAATATTAAATTTAGGAAGAAAAT